TCGTGAATAACCAAATTCCAATTGAAATGAAATCTTTAGGAGTAATCAATGAAACGACATCAATTCAAATCCTGGATATTCGAATTTAGAGAGATCAAGAATTCTCACTATTTATTAGATTCATGGATCAAATTTAATTCAGTGGGATCTTTTACTCACCTTTTTTTCCACCAAGAACGTTTTATGAAACTCTTTGACCCCCGAATTTGGAGTATCCTACTTTCACGTGATTCACGGGGTGCAACAAGCAATCGATATTTCACGATCAAAGGTGTAGTACTGCTTGTAGTAGTGGTCCTTATATCTCGTATTAACAATCGAAAGATGGTCGAAAGAAAAAATCTCTATTTGATGGGGCTTCTTCCTATACCCATGAATTCCATTGGACCCATAAATGAGACATTGGAAGAATCTTTTTGGTCTTCCAATAGAAATAGGTTGATTGTTTCGCTCCTGTATCTTCCAAAAGGGAAAAAGATTTCTGATAGTTGTTTCATGGATCCGCAAGAGAGTACTTGGGTTCTCCCAATAAAGCAAAAGTGTATCATGCCTGAATCTAACCGGGGTTCGCGGTGGTGGAGGAACCGGAATAGGTATTTCGGAAAAACTAGTTGTCAGATATTGAATGAAACCGTAGCTGGAATCGAGATCTCATTCAAAGAGAAAGATAGCAAATATCTGGAGTTTCTTTTTTTATCCTATACGGATGATCCGATCCGCAAGGACCATGATTGGGAATTTTTTGATCGTCTTTCTCCGAGGAAGAAACGAAACATAATCAACTTGAATTCGGGACAGCTATTCGAAATCTTAGGGAAAGACTTGATTTGTTATCTCATGTCTGCTTTTCGTGAAAAAAGACCAATTCATTTCTTAAAACAACAAGGAGCTGGGGCAACTATGCAATCCAACGATATTGAGCATGTTTCCCATCTCTTCTCGAGAAACAAGTGGGGTATTTCTTTGCAAAATTGTGCTCAATTTCATATGTGGCAATTCCGCCAAGATCTCTTCGTTAGTTGGGGGAAGAATCAGTACGAATCGGATTTTTTGAGGAACGTCTCGAGAGAGAATTGGATTTGGTTAGACAATGTGTGGTTGGTAAACAAGGATCGGTTTTTTAGCAAGGTAGGGAATGTATTGTCAAATATTCAATATGATTCTACAAGATCTATTTTCGTTCAAGTAACGGATTCTAGCCAATGGAAAGGATCTTATTCTGATCAATCCAGAGATCATTTTGATTCCGTTAGAAATGAGAATTCAGAATATCACACATTGATCGATCAAACAGAGATAGAATCAGATCGATTCCCGAAATGCCTTTTTGGATCTTCCTCCATGTCCTGGCTATTCACGGAACCTGAGAAGCGGATGAATAATCATCTGCTTCCGGAAGAAATCGAAGAATTTCTTGGGAATCCTACAAGATCAATTCGTTATTTTTTCTCTGACAGATGGTCAGAACTCCATCTGGGTTCGAATCCTACTGAGAGGTCCACTATAGATCAGAAATTGTTGAAGAAAAAACAAGATGTTTCTTTTGTCCCTTCCAGGCGAGTGGAAAATCAAGAAATGGTTGATATATTCAAGATAATTACGTATTTACAAAATACCGTCTCAATTCATCCTTCGGAACCAGATCCGGGATGTGATATGGTTCCGAAGGATGAACCGGATATGGACAGTTCCAATAAGATTTCATTCTTGAACAAAAATCCATTTTTTGATTTCTTTCATCTATTCCATGACCGGAACAAAGGGGGATACGCGTTACGCCACGATTTTTTTGAAAGATTCCCAGAAATGGCGGATCTATTCACTCTATCAATAACCGAGCCGGATCTGGTGTATCATAGGGTTTCTATTGATTTGGATCAAAAAAAATTCTTGAATGAGGTATTCAACTCCAGAGATGAATCGAAAAATAAATCTTTATTGGTTCTACCTCCTCTTTTTTATGAGGAGAATGAATCTTTTTCTCGAAGGATCATAAAAAAATCGGTCCGGATCTACTGCGGGAATGATTTGGAAGATCCCAAACTCAAAACAGCGGTATTTGCTAGCAACAACATAATGGAGGCAGTCAATCAATATAGATTGATCCGAAATCTGATTCAAATCCAATATAGCACCTATGGGTACATAAGAAATGTATCGAATCGATTCTTTTTAATGAATAGATCCGATCGCAACTTCGAATACGGAATTCAAAGGGATCAAATAGGAAACGATACTCTGAATCATATAACTATAATGAAATATACGATCAACCGACATTTATCGAATTTTAAAAATAGTCAGAAGAAATGGTTTGATCCTCTTATTTCTCGAACTGAGAGATCCATGAATTGGGATCCTGATGCATATAGATACAAATGGTCCAATGGGAGCAAGAATTTCCAGGAACATTTCGTTTCTGAACAGAAGAATCCTTTTCAAGTAGTGCAGGCAGTGTTCGATCGATTACGTATTAATCAATATTCGATTGATTGGTCCG